GGGATTGGATTGGTGACTTACCCATTCAGTGACTTTGGCACTGGACGTTCCAAAAACGGGTACTATCGGATCGGGTGAATTAGAGAATAGACAGAGGTCCGTTGGCATTTCAGCCTTTCTTCTCCTTTCAGGGCCTATCCGAAAGAGAATCCAGTACCTCTTGGTCCTGAATATCAGAATAGGACGAACGAACCGGCCTCCGCGGATATCTTTGCTTCGGAACAAAACCCTGCAATCAAATAGATTGTCCCAAGGGCGCCATATTCTAGGAGCCCAAGTTATGCTATTGAAAATTCGTTCCTCTAGCAGTTCCGGTTTGACCATTCCGTTCCCTTTTTCAAACTCCACTTCTTTTCATATAGCAATCCCTGATCAAAGAGAGAACAATATCCATTTCAAAACATTTCTAACGGATTCCTTGGTTCGGACCGACGAAGTAATGGCACTCGATTATTATCAACCTGACTGCAATCTTTTTCTGTCGGTAAGGATTGCACCAGAGCACCTTCTACTTCTAATAGGCCATGAACTATAGATAGAGAAGAATCATTCTGAGCGAGTCCATAAGAAGCGACCCACTTTTTTTCATCGGTTCCGGGGGAAGACCAAAGATCTTGCGCGACCGGTCCGCCATAAAAACTCAAAAGAGAAAGAAGTCTCGTTAATCTCTTCATGCTCGTTCCAAGTTCGAAGTACCCTTTGGCCAAAGAAAAACCCGCTTCCTGACACGATTGCCTCTTTATCTTTATATAGATAGATTCTATGGGGTTATTACTTAGAAGTCTATTTTGTACAAGAGCCCCTCCTATCTGATAGAAAAGGGTCCCATGATCCCGAGCCGGTCTTACCTTGGCTCGCAAACCCCAAGTTTGTCTATGAAGAGCCAATCTAATTGTATTAGTTTCTATAATGGATTTCTTATGTGGAATACTAATGGATAGGGCCTCGTTGCTAAGTGCTACAAGATCTAGTGCACTGGAACTCGTGGTTATGGACCCGAATCCTTTAGTATGGAACATTGTCTTTTCCAAGTAAAAACCCCTAGTATATGAAAGAATGAAAAGGTGCTTTCGTTCTTGTGGAATAAGAAGCCCTCGTACCTTAATGAAAGGAAAATAGGAATTTTTCGTTAGGTATTTGACCAAATAGGATCGTCCAGTTCCTATAGAACCTATCACTAAAATACCCGATAGGGCTAAGCGGAACGAAAAGGGTTTTCCATGAGATGGTAAATGAAAACGATTAGCCCCACACGAGGTTTGGGAATAAGTGATTGTCTGATAATGAGCAAGGAATATACGTCTTTCTGCTAAAGAGGATCTATTAAACTCATAATTCATTAGATCCTTGTTATCAATGTCAACTAGGTATCATAAGTAAATGGATCCCGGTTGTTCAATCCTTTGATAACCAAGGTCATTCTTTGCTAAAGAGAAATGATCACTATGAGTCAGACTCAATAGAATTGGATCCATTCCAAATAGCGAGAATTAGGATTCTTGATCCCTCTCAATCTCTCTTTCAATTCGAGGATCCAGAGAGGTGTTTTCATAGTCATCTCCGAATATTTGCCATCTCCGAATATTTTCGATTTCATTTTTCTATGATATGTCTTTCTATATGAAAATTGGTTATTTACGATGTACGATGATCCCTGTTAAGCATCCATGGCTGAATGGTTAAAGCGCCCAACTCATAATTGGTAAATTTGCGGGTTCAATTCCTGCTGGATGCACGCGAACGGGAACGTTCCATAAGTCTATTGGAACTGGCTCTCTATCCATGGAATCTCATCCATCATCCATACATAACGAATTGGTATGGTATATTCATACCATAACATAAGAACAATAAGAACTCGAATTCTTATCGATACTGGAACTCAGAGCATAGGAGGGAAAGTCGATTTATGGATGGAATCAAATACGCAGTATTTACAGAAAAAAGTCTTCGTTTATTGGGAAAGAATCAATATACTTTTAATGTCGAATCGGGATTCACTAAGACAGAAATAAAGCATTGGGTCGAACTCTTCTTTGGTGTTAAGGTAGTAGCTGTGAATAGCCATCGACTACCCGGAAAGGGTAGAAGAATGGGACCTATTCTGGGACATACAATGCATTACAGACGTATGATCATTACCCTTCAACCGGGTTATTCTATTCCACTTCTAGATAGAGAAAAAAACTAAAGGAGAATACTTAATAATACGGCGAAACATTTATACAAAACACCTATCCCGAGCACACGCAAGGGAACCGTAGACAGGCAAGTGAAATCCAATCCACGAAATAATTTGATCCATGGACGGCACCGTTGTGGTAAAGGTCGTAATTCCAGAGGAATCATTACCGCAAGGCATAGAGGGGGAGGTCATAAGCGCCTATACCGTAAAATCGATTTTCGACGGAATCAAAAAGACATATCTGGTAGAATCGTAACCATAGAATACGACCCTAATCGAAATGCATACATTTGTCTCATACACTATGGGGATGGT